CTTAGGTAAGTGCTTTACCAACATATGTAGTGTAGTAAAAAAAAAATGGAATTTAACCCCCTCATGCTTACTATAACTAGTTATTTCGGTTTTCTACTGGCTGCTTTAACTATAACCCCAGCTCTATTTATTGGCTTGAACAAGATACGTCTTATTTGAATTGAATTAATAAGTAAGAAAATAAGAATCTTTCTTTTGGATTCCTGATATTATAGGACCTTTTTCCACGCTAATTACCAATTCTTTTTTTGGTCATTGAGATTCGTGGATAATTTAGACTATTATTTAGAGATAGATCGTACCTCTTTTTTTATCCCCTCGAACAAATCGAAATGATTGAAGTTTTTCTATTTGGAATCGTCTTAGGCCTAATTCCTATTACTTTAGCGGGATTATTCGTGACTGCGTATTTGCAATACAGGCGTGGGGATCAGTTGGATCTTTGATTGAGTAATATTTATTTTTTGATTGACCTCCTCCAGACTAGAGAGGAGGTCAAATTGAAGTTGTAATTCGACTTTGTTTTTTTTTTTTTAAGTTATTTTACTCTGTTTCGACATAAGATAGATGGAACACGCTCTGTAGGATTTGAACCTACGACATCGGGTTTTGGAGACCCGCGTTCTACCAAACTGAACTAAGAGCGCTTTCAAAAAGAAAATCCTTTTCTACTCCTAATGTGTCTCACGTACGTATAGTATCCACAAATTCAAGTTATATACACTTTAATTGATCTCCCCGTTACAGTCCATAAAGAAGAGAGAAGTAATAGGTAGGGATGACAGGATTTGAACCTGTGACATTTTGTACCCAAAACAAACGCGCTACCAAGCTGCGCTACATCCCTCTTCCAAATTGTTGTACAATGCCATTGTACACAATTCCTTTCTAGTTTTCCACATCGTAATTTTCTTCTATTTCTCTCTCTATATAGAACTTTCTTGTCATTTCTTGTTTTTGGTCTCATATAATCAAGGAAGGGCATATATCTAAAATTCAGTTGAATTTCACCTATAAAAGAAAGATTCCTATTCCTTAGTAATGTATAGGAAGAAAGGGTCATTTTTTTCTTTTTTAGGGATAGGAAAATCTCGTCTATACGGTTCATTCTATATATATAGAATATTAATTTTGTTTTTTTAGTTAGGAATTTCGCCTAAATAAAGAAATACAAAGGATTTTGGGCAAGAGTATCTGATCATATATGTATTCCAATAAGGAAGGAGGATTTTCAATGCGGGATATAAAAACATATCTCTCTGTAGCACCCGTGCTAAGTACTCTATGGTTTGGGGCTTTAGCAGGTTTATTGATAGAAATTAATCGTTTATTCCCAGATGCTTTGTCATTCCCTTTTTTTTAATTCTAGTTATTTCTATACGAGAGATAGAATTCTTCGTGACATGACGAAAATTTTCTTTCAATCCTTTTTTAGTATACGAAGCAAAAAGAAAGAAAAGATGGATTGGGTTGAACCTCAGAGTCATTAAAAATTTGGGAAATCTCATTTTTGAAGAAAACATAAATTTAATTAAAAGTGGTATCCAAGCTAAGTTAGGCCTCACAAATTCGAGCATAGAAAGAGCCAGACTTGCTACTTAAATGAAAGGATTTCAAAGCAAAATTCTTGCTAATTCGACAAGGATTGTATTCTTTAATTATTTCTCCATTTTTTATTCTATTGGATTTTATTCTTCTTTTTCGGATCCAATTATTCTTCTTTTTCGGATCCAATATAGAAGAATAAAAGAACAGGTATAAGAATTAAGTTAAGTCGATCCAAAAAGGAAAGGAGGTTCATGGCCAAGGGCAAAGATGTTAGAATCAGAGTGATTTTGGAATGTATCAGTTGTGTTCGAAAGGGTACCAATAAGGAATCGACGGGGATTTCTAGATATAGTACTCAAAAGAATCGACACAATACACCCGGACAATTAGAATTAAGAAAATTTTGTCGTTATTGCCGCAAGCATACGACTCATAATGAAATAAAGAAATAGGAGCATCGTTTTTTTGATTTTTCTAAAGAATAGAAAGAGTAAGAATTTCTTATTTAATAGATAGAACATAGATAGAATACAAATTCACTTTAGGTAGATATTATTTCATATGTATAGAGGTTTTTATTTTTTATATATAGTATATGAATCAAATACTATATGGACCAAAGAAAGACTGCTTCTTCTGGATCCAAAATTAATAAAATAAAGAAATCCATTTTTTTTTTTGAATTTTTAAATAAGGAATAAATCATGTATATATCTAAACAACCTTTTCGTAAATCTAAGCAACCTTTTCGTAAATCCAAACAAACTTTTCCTAAATCCAAGCAACCTTTTCGTAAATTTAAACAACCTTTTCGTAAATCCAAACAAACTTTTCGTAGGCGTTCCCGAATTGGTCCGGGGGATCGAATTGATTATAGAAACATGAGCTTAATTAATCGATTTATTAGTGAACAAGGAAAAATATTATCCAGACGAATAAATCGATTAACCTTGAAACAACAACGATTAATTACTCTTGCTATAAAACAGGCTCGTATTTTATCTTTCTTACCATTTCGTAACTATGAAAATGAGAAGCAATTTCAAGCCCAGTCAATTTCAATAATTACTGGTCCTAGACACAGAAAAAATAGACATATTCCTCAATTAACACAAAAGTTCAATTCCAATCGAAATTTAAGAAACTCCAACCAGAATTTAAGAAACAACAATCGGAGCTTAAGTTCCGATTGTTGATGTTTTATTCGAAAGGATCAGACTCATATATAAATAAAGTAATCCAGTTTAGATTCTTTTGTTTGTTATAAGAAAAGAAAGAAAAATGGGAAAAAAGAAATAGTTTTTTATTTATTGCAACATGCTCGTTGATTCCTACCACTTAATCTTAATTTATTGTATCTTCCCGGAGTTCCCTCTCCGGGAATTCGGTTTTAATTATTCCTGTATATTACTTTTTGTCCCTTTAATTGATGGTCTTTATTTTATTGGAAATCGTGTAAAGATTATTTGGATTTAATACAGCTACTTGCGCAAGCATTTTACGATTAAGAATCAATTCCTTTTTGTACAGATTGTGTATTAATTTACTATAACTATCGAATACTTTATATATCCGTGTTGCTGCGTTTATCCGAGTGATCCACAAACGACGAAAATCCCTCTTTTGCCTGCCTCTATCTCGATGAGAAGAAACAAAAGCTCTTCTTACTTGTTGAGTAATCATTCGATTAAGTCTTAAATGAGCCCCTCTAAAGTTTGAGGCAAATGAACGCATTTTTGTTCGTCGTCTCCGAGCTATATATCCTCGCGGAACTCTGGTCATTGAATCAAATTAACCTTAATGAATAACTAATGATTTCTCTTCTTTTAACCGTTCTTTTTCCTATTAATAACAAAACGGATTATTCCGATATATAAAATATTAATTCCAATGGCTTTTGCTACTATAACCTTCCCAACCACGATTTTTTATTCTATCCCCTTCAGTTATTTCGCATAGAAATAACAAATTCTAACGATACTAAAAAAACAGTGGGTTCCATCGTTTCTATGGTTCTCTTTTAAACGGTGAGGCCCTCTCTATACACCGGAGCCCTTTCTTTCATCAAAAGGTATTGTGAACTTGTATAGTTCACAGTCTTTGGCTCTACCTATCCATTATAGAGTAAATCGCTCTTTTCACAATAAATAAGAGTTATTCATACAGTGACGGTATTTAATTATGAAAGTTGGCTAAGTAGCTGACCCTTTAGTCCGTTCTTTTAAGATAAAAGACCATAAGCCTTTTTTTTCTTTTTATTACTATTTCCTCCGCTTAATCGGTAACCATTTACTACCAATGGAGGAATTGCTTCTTCCAATCTAGATGATTGGATTTGCAACAAAGGAAACCATAAATTCCATATACCGTAGAAATCTAGGAGAGAGAAGCTCTATCCTATTCATTGGTACCGATCATGGATATTTCCAAAATTTTCTTATTTATTTGAACTCATGATCTCAACGAGTCGCACATACACCCTAGCACATGTTCCTCGACGCTGAGGACATCCCTTAAGCGCGGGCGTTTTTCTAGCATTTCGTATTGGCTGTCTTGCATTTCTAATAAGTTGTTTAACCGTTGGCATGTCGTATGTATATACAAAAAATGGATTGGTTTAGATCGATCTTAACCTGATGATTCATCATCATGAAGTATTTCTATTTTCTATAAAATCGCATAAAACCTGAATTTAGGTTTGAAATAAATTTACAAGAAATTCAGCCACTACCAATCCTTAAACATTTCTGGAAACCATACTGGATCAGTATCGAAGTGCTCGTCAATCATTTCATCCCCTACAATATCGACAAGTCCATAAGCTTTGGCTTCGTCTGCTGACATAAAAACATCCCTTTCCATGTCTTCGGATACAACCCAAAAAGGTTTGCCTGTTCTTAGTGCATAAACCCTTGTGATCATTTCGCGAACTTTGTGTAATTCTTCCACTTCTAGTAAAAATTCTGGTGTCCTTGCCCGATAATAAGCACTAGCCGGTTGGTGAAGCATAATTCTAGCGTGAGGGAATGCTATACGTTTAGTGGGTTCTCCTCCAAGCAAAATGAAGGAGGCCATGGACGCGGCTATTCCGAGGCATATTGTATATATATCTGGTGTCACCGTTTGCATTGTATCAAAAATTGCCATTCCTGAGATTAACCACCCGCCGGGGGAGTTTATAAACAAAAAAATATCACTAATTCCATCTTCTATACTGAGATATACCATGAGACCTGTAATATGATTCGTGATCTCGCAACGAATCTCTTGACCTAAAAAAAGTGTCCTTTCTCTATACATAACATTGTATAAGTCAACCCAAGTCGCTTCTTCATCTCCGGGAATCCGGTAAGGTACTTTTGGAACACCGATGGGCATATTAGATTAATATTATTAGATTTAAGTAAGAAAACTACACTTTAATATGGAAACTTAAGAATGGAAGAGAAAGAAAGAATCCGCAGTTTATTATCTTCATTTTTTTCTTATTCTATAAGAATACTATAGATTCTATTAATACATGGATTGAAATGATATATAGATTGAAAAATTATACATATAAGGAAGGTAAGACAGAAGGAATCTGTGATTCGAATGATAAACAAAGAGGGATTAGGGATCTATTCTTCGTTTTTCGAAATAGCCCAAGCTACCCATTGCATATTGGCACTTATCGAGTATAGAATAGATCTGCTTCTCTTTCTTCTTACAAACAGAATTGGCTTCTTATTTTTCATTTTAATGGAATGAAATAAATATTAACGCTTTCGGACACAGAATCCCCTAGAAGGGTTAGGTAAATAGGATATGGATAGTCTTTTCCAATGCGATAAAATAAAACGACATCGTGTCTATTTTTCTTTGCTAAAGGGGTATTTCCATGGGTTTGCCTTGGTATCGTGTTCATACTGTCGTATTGAATGATCCGGGTCGATTGCTTTCGGTGCATATAATGCATACAGCTTTAGTTTCGGGTTGGGCTGGCTCGATGGCTTTATACGAATTAGCGGTTTTTGATCCCTCTGATCCTGTTCTGGATCCAATGTGGAGACAAGGTATGTTCGTTATCCCCTTCATGACTCGTTTAGGAATAACCAATTCGTGGGGTGGTTGGAGTATTTCAGGAGGAACTATAACGAATCCGGGTATTTGGAGTTATGAAGGTGTGGCAGGTGCGCATATTGTGTTTTCTGGTTTGTGTTTCTTGGCAGCTATCTGGCATTGGGTATATTGGGACCTAGAAATATTCTGTGATGAGCGGACGGGAAAACCTTCTTTGGATTTGCCCAAGATCTTTGGAATTCATTTATTTCTTGCAGGGGTGGCTTGTTTTGGCTTTGGTGCATTTCATGTAACCGGTTTGTATGGTCCTGGGATATGGGTGTCCGATCCTTATGGACTAACAGGAAAAGTACAAGCTGTAAATCCTGCCTGGGGTGCAGAAGGTTTTGATCCTTTCGTTCCGGGAGGAATAGCTTCGCATCATATTGCTGCGGGTACACTGGGCATATTAGCGGGCCTATTCCATCTTAGTGTCCGTCCGCCTCAACGTCTATACAAAGGATTACGTATGGGCAATATTGAAACTGTACTTTCCAGTAGTATCGCTGCTGTTTTTTTTGCAGCTTTCGTAGTTGCCGGAACTATGTGGTATGGATCGGCAACTACCCCAATCGAATTATTTGGACCTACTCGTTATCAGTGGGATCAAGGATACTTTCAGCAAGAAATATATCGAAGAGTTAGCGATGGGTTAGCCGAAAATCTTAGTTTATCAGAAGCTTGGTCTAAAATTCCCGAAAAATTAGCTTTTTATGATTATATTGGTAATAATCCGGCAAAGGGGGGATTATTCAGAGCAGGCTCAATGGACAATGGGGATGGAATAGCTGTTGGATGGTTAGGACATCCCATCTTTAGAGATAAAGAAGGGCGCGAGCTTTTTGTACGTCGTATGCCTACTTTTTTTGAAACATTTCCAGTTGTTTTGGTTGATGAAGAGGGAATTGTGAGAGCGGACGTTCCTTTTAGAAGAGCAGAATCCAAATATAGCGTTGAACAAGTAGGTGTAACGGTGGAGTTCTATGGTGGCGAACTTAATGGAGTAAGTTATTCTGATCCTGCTACTGTAAAAAAATATGCGAGGCGCGCCCAATTAGGAGAAATTTTTGAATTAGATCGAGCTACTTTGAAATCAGATGGTGTTTTTCGCAGCAGTCCAAGGGGTTGGTTCACTTTTGGTCATGCTACCTTTGCTTTGCTCTTCTTTTTCGGACACATTTGGCATGGCGCTCGAACCTTGTTCCGGGATGTTTTTGCTGGTATTGATCCAGACTTGGATGCTCAAGTGGAATTTGGAACATTCCAAAAAGTTGGGGATCCAACTACAAGGAGACAGACAATCTGATACCACATTGCTATGGTATCTTTCGCCTCTTTTTTTGATTTGATATGGGAAACATCTCCTGTCTTTTCTTTGACTTTTTTTTTTATATGGGAAATGATCCCAAATGACAAGTGAATAGGTGTGGAAGTTATAATTGTAAATAAACCACGATCGAATCTATGGAAGCTTTGGTTTATACGTTCCTTTTAGTTTCGACTTTAGGGATAATTTTTTTCGCTATCTTCTTCCGAGAACCGCCTAAGGTTCCGACTAAAAAATGAAATAATTTAATTGAAGTAAGAAGTCTCCCAGCTGGGAGACTTCTTACTTCAATTAGTCCCCATGTTCTTCGAATGGATCTCTTAATTGTTGAGAGGGTTGCCCAAACGCGGTATATAAGGCATACCCAGTAAAGCTTACAAGTAAACCAGATATGGAGATGGCGACTAAAGTTGCTGTTTCCATTTTTATAGAATTTCAAGATTACAATGGATCTATGATAAAGATCGTGTATTTACAACTACAACGGAATAGTATACAAAGTCAACACCAATGATTAAATAGAATTTATGGCTACACAAACCGTTGAAGATAGTTCTAGACCTAGACCAAAACGAACTGGGGCAGGTAGTTTATTGAAACCCTTGAATTCGGAATATGGGAAAGTAGCTCCGGGTTGGGGGACTACTCCTTTTATGGGGGTTGCAATGGCTTTATTCGCGATATTCCTATCTATCATTTTAGAAATTTATAATTCTTCTGTTTTACTGGACGGAATTTTAGTCAATTAGGTTTCTACTAATTAAAACTATGAAGTCATAGTTTTTTTCCATCCAAAAAAGGTCTTTCTGCTTTAAGCTCCACATTTCTAGACATTCTGGTAGTTCGACCGTGGATTTTTTTGTTTTGGTATCTCTGGAATATGAGTGTGTGACTTGTTCGAATTGATCCTATTGATAATACATGGAAAGGGCCTGTTCTCTCTATCAAGATGATTCTAATTCGTCGGATATTATTTATTCTAGTATCTGGAACACGAAATACATAGAGTGGATCAAGAAAAAAATGGAACTATGATTCATACTCACTATTTAGACCTCGCAACCAGACTGAAAAAAAAATTCAAGTAGTTCTTAATAAAAAACGAACTTTTCTTCTTTCCAATTTTGTTTTCCAAAAAAGACAACTTTTTTTTCTCTCGATTTTGTCGAGTCATTACACCAATTCAATAAATGATCATCAAGCGGTTCTTATTCGAAGAACCCTTGCCTTTTGTTTAGCTTGAGACTCAATCATCGTGGCTCTAGTATGAATCTAAGGTTTTAATTGAACTGATTCATAGGATCGCAACAAGATAATTTCTATTAGAAAACCACTATAATTTTTTTTTTACTAGTAAAAAAAAAAAAAAAAATAGGGAAGAGAAAAGTCAAGAGGCCTCTCATGATCAACATAAGGGAAAGAAAGACAGATGAGCCAACTTGAGATTTTTTGGCATTATCATCACAAAGACGAAATTCTGGATTTTTCTTATTTAATATCTTCAAGGCAAATTGATACAATCTTGTGGCTTATGAAGTTTTGAACCTTTTTTTTCTAATATCCGTTGAAAATTTGTGTGTTTCTGCTTGAGCCGTATGAGATGAAATTTTCATATACGGTTCTCGGAGGGGGAGTCGGGCTAGTTACCTATCTCAATAAAGTATATGATTGGTTTGAGGAACGTCTTGAGATTCAGGCAATTGCGGATGATATAACGAGTAAATATGTTCCTCCTCATGTGAACATATTTTATTGTTTAGGGGGAATTACACTTACTTGTTTTTTAGTACAAGTTGCTACCGGTTTTGCTATGACTTTTTACTACCGACCAACCGTTACAGAGGCTTTTTCCTCCGTTCAATATATAATGACGGAGGCCAACTTTGGTTGGTTAATCCGATCAGTTCATCGATGGTCAGCAAGTATGATGGTTCTAATGATGATCCTGCACGTATTTCGTGTGTATCTCACGGGTGGATTTAAAAAACCCCGTGAATTAACTTGGGTCACAGGTGTGGTTTTGGCTGTATTGACTGCATCATTTGGTGTAACTGGTTATTCTTTACCTTGGGATCAAATTGGTTATTGGGCAGTCAAAATTGTGACAGGTGTACCTGAAGCGATTCCGGTAATAGGATCCCCTTTAGTGGAGTTATTACGTGGAAGTGCTAGTGTGGGGCAATCCACTTTGACTCGTTTTTATAGTTTACATACCTTTGTACTTCCTCTGCTTACTGCTGTATTTATGTTAATGCACTTTTCAATGATACGTAAGCAAGGTATTTCTGGTCCTTTATAGAGAAGGCATATCATAGAAAATTTGAATTCTCAGATATCATATCGGGTAGGTTGTGGTATTTCATTGCTACAAACATGGGTTATTGTAAAATAAGACATGTCATTTGGATACTTCTCTTCAACTTTGAAGTATACAAATATCTTAAGTATTTTGATACAAATAGTTGAAGTTAATTTTACGAAAGAAAATAAGGCGGATTATGGGAGTGTGTGACTTGAATTATTGATTTGGCCATGCAGATAGAGAATTGGATCTGCCGCATTAGAATTCACGACCAAAGGTGTCTCCGCATCCAATCAATACGTAAGTCCCCTATCTAGGAAGGATAGGCTGGTTCATTCGAGGAGAATATTTTCTATGATCATACCCCAACCATGTCATCCATGAACAGGCTCCGTAAGATCCCGTAGAGTATAAATGGAATAAGTCATGTGATATGATCCAATTCTCTATTTATTACACTTACTTTTTATTTTTATTATAGTATGGAAATGCATTCATTTTCTTTGCATCGATTTCGATCCGCAATATTATCGGAGTAAAAGAAGGGATCTAAGGAAGAAAGTAGGCTAAACTTTTTAATTTATTATTAGTAACAAGTAAATACTTTGTTTGGACGTAAGAAACTTGCGATATTGAGGGGATAAACACCAACTAATCAAGAGACAATCCACAAAGCAATTGATCATGATCAAATTTGTAAGCCCACTTGGATATTGAGCATTTACGCATAAGCATAGGATTTTTTTTCAATGAGTAGTTATAGGCGGAACTTCGGAAAAGATAATCTGATAAAGCTTTTCTTACCTTGATTCATTGAGTCATTATATAACCTATTCTATTGTGGATCCTCCACGGTCTTATTTCTTTCATTCTTGCTCGAGCCGGATGATGAAAAATTCTCATGTCCGGTTCCTTTGGGGGATGGATCCTAAAGAATTCACCTATCCCAATAACAAAGAAACCTGATTTAAATGATCCTGTATTAAGAGCAAAATTAGCTAAAGGGATGGGACATAATTATTACGGGGAACCCGCATGGCCCAACGATCTTTTATACATTTTTCCAGTAGTAATTCTAGGTACTATTGCATGTAATGTAGGTTTAGCGGTTCTCGAGCCGTCAATGATTGGTGAACCGGCGGATCCGTTTGCAACTCCTCTGGAAATATTACCCGAGTGGTACTTCTTTCCCGTATTTCAAATACTTCGTACAGTACCCAATAAGTTATTGGGCGTTCTCTTAATGGTTTCTGTGCCAACAGGCTTATTAACAGTACCCTTTCTCGAGAATGTCAATAAATTCCAAAATCCATTTCGTCGCCCAGTAGCTACGACCGTTTTTTTAATCGGTACTGTAGTAGCTCTTTGGTTAGGTATTGGAGCAACATTACCCATTGATAAATCCTTAACTTTAGGTCTTTTTTAGGGATTTTTTTTCAGGTTGATTCATTCAACCGTGAAGTCCCTGCATGGGTATCTAGGAAATAGTTACTTCCAAGTCAATCTTCCCTAGATACCTAAAATCTATTTTATTATGATCCATTTCGCTAAAATTAAAATATAGATTGTGCCAAAGATGTAAAATTGTTTTCTTTTTTCTTTTTATTCTAATTCGAAAAAGAAAAAGAGGAAAAAATTGTAATGGATTTAAAGCGAGAACTTGTTCCTAGGTAAATCAATTGGGAGATGCTTCTCTAGAGTGGCCCATATAAGTTTTCCATCTTCCATACGAAAGTTGTCAATTCTCATAAGATCTTCTTCAGTCTTACTCAAAAGGTCCAATAGTGTATGTATATTGGCCCTTTTGAGACAATTATACGTTCTAGAAGGCAATTCTAATTGATCAATAAAAATACAATTTAATGGAATTCCTTTTTTGTTTTTCTTTAGATTAGTGAATCCTTTTTGAAAGGTTAAAAGAGGTGGAGTAAACCTGGTTTTATTTTCTTCGAAACTAGCCCCTTCTTCCTCTGCGTGTAGAAAAGGAAGAAATAAATCAATCAAATTACGAGAAGCTTCATAAAGCGCTTCTTTAGGGGTTAAACTCCCATTCGTCCATATTTCGAGAAAAAGTATCTCGTGTTTTTCATTTCCATTCCCACAAGAAAAAATACTATAATTCACATTTCGAACAGGCATGGATACAGCATCTATAGGATAACTTCCATCTTGAGAGTTCTTTCTGAGTTCCGTATGATATCCGCGATCTCTTTTGATCTGTAACTCAATACAGAAATCAATGGGGTCTCTCAAGTTAGCTATAGGTTGTGTCGTATCAACGATTTCTACGGAAGGTGGTAAGATTATATCTTGAGCGGTTATGTATCTAGGACCTTTGACGCAAATTAATGCGTCTCTAACTCCATAGAGATTACTTCTCAATACAATTTCTTTCAAATTTAGTAAAATTTCTTGTATGGATTCTTCAATACCTACTATTGTAGAATATTCGTGTGGCACGTTCCCAAATTTTGCGCGTGTGATACATGTTCCTTCTATTTCTCCAAGTAAAGCTCTTCGCAAGGCAATACCGACAGTATCCGCTTGACCTTTTCTAAGTGGGGACAGAATGAAACGACCATAATAAAGACGCTTACTATCTACTCTTGATTCAACACACTTCCACTGTAGTGTTTGGGTGGATCCTGTTACCTCCTCTCGAACCATAATAGATTAGTATTTATTTGATCATTGAATCGTTTATTTCTCTTGAAAGCGGTTTAATTCTTTTACAGACGTCTTTTTTTAGGAGGTCGACATCCATTATGCGGCATAGGTGTTACATCGCGTATACAACTTAACCGTACACCACTTTTAGCAATGGCTCGTAATGCGGCATCTCTTCCGCTACCAGCCCCTTTTACCATAACTTCTGCTCGTTGCAAACCCACTGTACGAATAGCATCTACTGCTGTTCTTTGACCGGCATAGGGTGATGCTTTTCTTGAGCTTTTGAATCCACAAGTACCCGCGGAGGACCAGAAAACCACCCGACCTTGTGGGTCTGTAACAGTTATAATGGTATTGTTGAAACTGGCTTGAACATGAATAACCCCTTTTGTTATTCTACGTGCACTCTTCCGTAAACTAAAACGGGCATTCCTACGCAAACCAATACGCACTTTCTTACGTGAACCTATTTTTGGTATAGCTTTTGTCATATTTTATTATCTCATAAATATGAGTTCGAAATAACAAAAAGAAAAAAAGATACAAAGATATCCGTTTCAGGGTTAAATATATCCTTTACTTTCATTTTTTGATTCGGAATTTTTACATTTATGTGGGTACTTTTTTTTACTTTTTAGAAAGGAAAGCTCCTTTTTGAAAGATTACCCCTGTCTTTGTTTATGCTTCGGATTGGAACAAATGACTCTAATTCGCCCACGCCTACGAATCAATCGACATTTTGTACAAATTTTACGAACGGAAGCTCTTATTTTCATATTTAGGTATTCCTTTCTTAAACTATGAATCTACTCTTTTCTTTGGGAAAAAATAAGCCTCTTCACTTAAATTTGGAAATTTGGAATTTATTATCCTAGAAAAACCTAATCCTTTGAATCTTTGGTATCCTTCAAATCTTCAGTATCCTTCGAGTCTTCGGTACGCTTCGAATCCTTATGGGGAAGTCTATAAATTATACGCCCCTTGCTTGAATCATAACGACTTACTTCAATTTTGACCCTATCCCCCATCAATATTCGTATAGAACTGGACCGGATTTTTCCTGAAATATAGCCCAGGATGATGGTGTCATTCTCTAAGCGAACTCGGAACATTCCATTGGGTAGGGCTTCCGTAACTAAACCTTCGAAAGTAACTTTTGCTTCTCTCGGGTTTTTTTTTTCTCTCCTATTTTTTTTTTCTGTCATATTTTTTTCTCCTATTTTTCTATTTGCATTTTCAAAATAGGAAGTTCGAGATAGAATTCGCCTACTATAGGCGGGGCCATTACCATATATAACATAAGACTTCTCCCCCAATTCTCTTTAGTCGAGCTTCTCGATCTGTCATTATACCTTGAGAAGTAGAAAGAATAGCAATTCCCATTCCGCCCAAAACCTTAGGAATTCCTTGATAGTTAGCATAAATTCGTAAGCCAGGTCGGCTGATACGCTTTAAAAAGGTTCTAGTTCTATATATTCCCTTTCGAGTCCTTCTCTTTTGATGTCGCAAAGTTGAAACCAAGAAATATCTGTTACTTTCTTGATGTTTCCGAACACTTTCAATAAAACCTTCTCGTAGAAGTATTTTAACAATGTTTTCGATAATATTTGTAGATACTACTCGAACAGTTCCTTTTTTACTCATGTCTGCGTTTCTTATAGAGGTTAGTAAATCAGCAATAGTGTCCTTGCCCATAAGACTCTAATTCTAGGTTCCTCCTAATTTTTAGATAATCTACATGTTTTCCTTTTTCTTTTTATTTTGGATTTTAAAGCATATACGTAAAACACAATCTACTAATTTTTTCTTTGATCTATATCTCATCTACTAGTATTTATAATACTTCAGGAGCTAATGAAACTATTTTAGTAAAATTCAATTCTCTCAATTCCTCGGCAATTGCACCAAAAACTCGAGTTCCTTTTGGATTTCCTTTTTGATCAATGATAACTGCTGCATTGTCATCATAGCGTATTATTATACCGTCTTTACATTTGAATTCTTTACATGTACGTACAATTACAGCTCGAATTACTTCGGATCTTTCGAGAGGCATTTGGGGCACTGCGTCTTTGATTACAGCAACAATAACATCACCAATACGAGCATATCGCTGATTACCAGCAGCTCCTATGACTCGAATACACATCAATTTTCGAGCTCCACTGTTATCCGCTACATTTAAAAGGGTCTGAGGTTGAATCATATTATTTTGATTTCCATTTGTTATTTCACTGCAAAGGAATGAAAGATATATTGTCTCTCCAGAAGGAAAACCCGGGGTTTTTTATCTTCAATACTCCTTTTTTTTTGGCGGTCTATATCTCTAATCTAAGAAATTGGCTTCGTATGGGCATTTTACTGGCAGCTATTGAGATAGCTGCTCTAGCTATAGTTTCAGATACTCCGCTCATTTCATAAAGTATTCGACCTGGTTTAACAACAGCTACCCAATATTCGGGGGATCCCTTTCCCGAGCCCATACGTGTTTCTGTGGGTCTTAGTGTAACCGGTTTGTCGGGAAATATACGTACCCATAGTTTTCCACCACGACGTGCATATCGTGTCATTGCTCTTCGTCCTGCTTCTATCTGTCTCGCTGTAATCCAGGCGGGTTCAAGTACTTGAAGAGCATATCTACCAAAACAAATACAATTGCCTCGGCAGGATTTTCCCTTCATTCTTCCTCTATGTTGTTTACGAAATCTAGTTCTTTTGGGGTTATAGTCGATGGTTTTTTTTTAGTTCCATCTCTACTGCAAAACTGGACATGAGAGTTTCTTCTCATCCAGCTCCTCGCGAATGAAATGAGAAAGCGTGCAAATTTCTCTAATTCCATAATATTCAAAAATATTATGGATAGATACACATCAATATATAATGGAAATGGAATAGGTTTTTTTTATTTTGCATTTCTTAAAATACAAAAATATATAGTAAAGAAAGAAGATCCAGAATATATCCAAATTCTATATTTGTAGATAATGTAATCTTTCTTTTTTCTAAGGAATATCCATATTTTTACCCTTATTGAATCATAGTAAAGTATTCTAATCCAATAAAGATTTCGCGGGCGAATATTTACTCTTTCTTGTCTTATTTGTTAATTTATAACCTTATCAAATAAAGCAATTTTTTTGGTTTGTTCCGCCATCCCACCCAATGAAGTATTAGGATTCTTTTCAATAAAATAAATCCTATGCAGTCATAGGTTTTGTCGTTCCCACAGCTTCTCCTTTAATGGTTAGATTTGAATCCTGCAACGGAGCTTCCAAACTTTTCGAGTTAATTTTCTTAGTTTTATTAACCAGGTCTGCTCTTTATTATTGCTTAAAATTTTTATTTATTTTTTTTTTTTATTATATTGATGCTTTCTCACATTGCTTTTTATGATGGAATTCATAGACCATACACATTGGAATCTTATATCTTTCTTATTCTTCTTCTTTCTATCTATCATCCCTCCTTTTATCCACATCCCTTTAGTTTTGTTTCACAACCTAGAATCCGGTTTCTTTTTTAGAAAAAAAAAAAATGCAGTTGCTACAACTATATGATAGATCTACTCATTTATGGTAGATGTATTTATTCACATAGTGACTGTTTCTTTGTTAGGATCTCGACAATACGAAGCAATAGGTTGGTTATTAGTTAATTTTCTATAATTACTAAAATTTTTTCTATTTTTAGTAGGGTTCGCTCAATTTTTTTGTTTTTTTTTGAATTTCCATTTTTTTGACCCTAAAGAAAAAACTAACGAGTCACACACTAAGCATAGCAATTATATTAAAAGATTTTTCAATTTTCATTAAATCTTATAGAAAGAGGTATAATTTTTTTTCTGGGATTTTTGGAAAAATAATGCTCTTGTCTTTTTTATTCTATCACTGGCCAGAATGAGACGACAAGGTTAGTTATTCTTCTTCTACGAATATCCAAATTTTTACACCTAATACTCCATAGATAGTTCGAATTGGATAGCAGCAATAATCAATTTTAGCGCGAATTGTTTGGAGGGGAAGTCTACCCTTTTTGATGCATTCGGCACGTGCAATTTCTTTCCCTCCTAGACGGCCCGCTATTTTGATTTTGACTCCCTTTATATCCGCTTTTTTAGTTAATTCAATGGCTTTTTTCATTGCCTTTCGGAAGGAAACTCTATTTTTTAATTGGAAAGCTATATATTCCGCAAGAATGTTAGGTTGTCTATAAGGTTCTTTAACTTTTTCGACAGCAATATTAAGTCTCTGGTTTACAGAATTAACTTCCTTTTGGATATCTTTCTCTAATTCTTCGATTGCTCCTTTTTTCTTTAATAAATTGGGGAATCCAATATGGATTATAACGTGAATTGTATCGATTTCTTTTTGAATTTCTATATGTGTAATTACTTCGGAACTTGAGTCTGATTCTAGTTTTCTATTCGAGCTTTTTTTCCTATTCTTTTGTATATAGTTCTTGATACAATTCCGTATTTTTTTATCTTCTTGTAGACCTTCAGAATAATTTTTTGGTTGTGCGAACCAAAAGGAATGGTGATTTTGGGTTGTACCAAGTCTGAAACCGAGTGGATTTATTTTTTGTCCCATATTTTTCTATTCTATTTTTTTTTTTACTGGGAATCGAAATCTTAGGTTGATCTAAAAGTTATTTAGATTTCTTTACTATATTATTTAGATTTCTTTACTATATTTAGTACAATTGTTATATGACACATGGTTTTTTTTATAGGATAACCACGTCCTCGAGCCCGAGGTCTGAATTTTTTCATAATAGTACTCCTATTCACTTCGGCTTTTGTTATGAATAAATTAGCTTTGTCGAAATTCCTATAATGAGTAGCATTTGCTGCTGCCGAATAAACCAACTTTAAGATGGGATAAGATGCTCTATAAGGCATGAGATTCAGTATCATAACGGTTTCCTCGTAGTAACGCCAGCGAATCTCATCAAGAACTCTTTGTGCTTTAAAAACAGACATATGTATACGTTTTTGTGCTTTGAAAACCCGTTCGAACTTAAGTAGACGGTCAGTTGGAACTTTTCTTGCGAGTTTCCGTAGCCCGTTCTTCTTCTTCTTTATCCTAGGGATATACTTTACCAATTTGAAACTTGTCATAAATAAGGTTATTCCCCGCCTACCTTTACTTTATTTGAATCCTATAAATTTTGTTTATTCTGAATCTTTCTATTCTGAATTCAGTTAACGACGAGATTTAGTATCCTTTCTTGCACTTTCATAACTCGTGAAATGCCGAGTAGGCACGAATTCCCCCAATTTGCGACCTACCATAGGATTTGTTATGTAAATAGGTATATGTTCCTTTCCATTATGAATCGCGATTGTATGGCCAACCATTGCGGGTAGAATGCTAGATGCCCGGGACCACGTTACTATTGTTTCTTTCTCCTCCTTCATATTGACCTTTTCGATTTTTGTCAATAAATGACGAGCTACAAAAGGATTCGTTTTTTTTCGTGTCACAGCTGATTACTCCTTTTTTCATTTTAAAGAGTGGCATCCTATGTCCACTATCTCGATCGAGGTATGGAGGTCAGAATAAATAGAATAATGATGAGTGGAAAAAAGAGAAAATCCTTTAGCTGGATAAGGGGCGGATGTAGCCAAGTGGATCAAGGCAGTGGATTGTGAATCCACCATGCGCGGGTTCAATTCCCGTCGTTCGCCCATCGCATTATTGCAATGCAATTTTCCATATTCCTAGTTACATATTTACTTACGGCGACGAAGAATAAAACTATCACTATATTTTTTACTTTTCCTAGTTCTTCTTCCAAGCGCAGGATAACCCCAAGGGGTTGTGGGTTTTTTTCTACCAATGGGGGCTTTCCCTTCACCGCCCCCATGGGGGTGGTCCACAGGGTTCATAACTACCCCTCTTACTACGGGGCGTTTACCTAGCCAACACTTAGATCCGGCTCTACCCAAACTTTTTTGGTTCACCCCAACATTACCCACTTGTCCGACTGTTGCTAAGCAGTTTTGGGATACCAAACGGACCTCCCCAGATGGTAATCTTAAAGTGGCCAATTTACCCTCTTTTGCAATCAGTTTCGCTACAGCACCTGCTGCTCTAGCTAATTGCCCACCCCTTCCACGTGTGATTTCTATGTTATGTATGGCCGTGCCTAAGGGCATATCGGTTGAAGTAGATTCTTATTTTTTCTCAAAAAACCCCTTCCCAAACTGTACAAGCTTCTTCCAAAGCATACGGCTTTCTAGATGTATATGACGATCTCTAGACAGATGGATCTTATATGAATGGTATGATGAAGTACCACATGAGTGGATATATAGAAAAGGAATCCAAATCTGCCGAATCGCTCATGTTATGATCTTCTACATCCTAGGTCTCCGCGTTCCGTCATCTGGCTTATGTTCTTCATGTAGCATTCAGATCGAATGACTCTATGAAATTACGTCGATACTTCCACATATTATGGGTAACGTAGGAGACATCCCTATTTTCACCCGGGGGTCTTAATTACCACTGCTTAGCTTTCAATTCGCCTCTGACCATCAAATTAAATGTGAATAACCCGTCCTCCTCTCTTTGAAACAAGGGGCGCTTCCGGTTCTGTGCGTGCTTCAAACAATTTTGTCTTCTCCATATTACCATATCTCTAGAGTCAATAATTTTCTATGAGGAACTACTGAACTCAATCACTTGCTGCCGTTACTCAACAGTTTTCTGTTGAGGTCTATCCCGTAGAGGTAGTCAAATTGGATCAGTGATCGATTTCTAGGTTTCGTCGTAAACCTAATTGGTTACTTCCAATTACGTAAATCAATAGTTCAAACCGCACTCAAAGGTAGGGCATTTCCCATTGATATAGGAACTTTTGTACCAGAAACAATAGTATCTCCAATTATAGCCCCTCTGGGATGTAAAATATATCTCTTCTCACCATCCCCATAGTGTATGAGACAAATGTATGCATTTCGATTAGGGTCGTATTCTATGGTTACGATTCTACCAGATATGTCTTTTTGATTCCGTCGAAAATCGATTTTACGGTATAGGCGCTTATGACCTCCCCCTCTATGCCTTGCGGTAATGATTCCTCTGGCATTACGACCTTTACCACAACGGTGCCGTCCATGGATCAATTTATTTCGTGGATTGGATTTCACTTGCCTGTCTACGGTTCCCTTGCGTGTGCTCGGGATAGGTGTTTTGTATAAATGTTTCGCCGTATTATTAAGTATTCTCCTTTAGTTCTTTTCTCTATCTAGAAGTGGAATAGAATAACCCGGTTGAAGGGTAATGATCATACGTCTGTAATGCATTGTATGTCCCAGAATAGGTCCCATTCTTCTACCCTTTCCGGGTAGTCGATGGCTATTCACAGCTACTACCTTAACACCAAAGAAGAGCTCGACCCAATGCTTTATTTCTGTCTTAGTGAATCCCGATTCGACATTAAAAGTATATTGATTCTTTCCCAATAAACGAAGACTTTTTTCTGTAAATACTGCGTATTTGATTCCATCCATAAATCGACTTTCCCTCCTATGCTCTGAGTTCCAGTATCGATAAGAATTCGAGTTCTTATTGTTCTTATGTTATGGTATGAATATACCATACCAATTCGTTATGTATGGATGATGGATGAGATTCCATGGATAGAGAGCCAGTTCCAATAGACTTATGGAACGTTCCCGTTCGCGTGCATCCAGCAGGAATTGAACCCGCAAATTTACCAATTATGAGTTGGGCGCTTTAACCATTCAGCCATGGATGCTTAACAGGGATCATCGTACATGGTAAATAACCAATTTTCATATAGAAAGACATATCATAGAAAAATGAAATCAAAATATTCGGAGATGGCAAATATTCGGAGATGACTATGAAAACACCTCTCTGGATCCTCGAATTGAAAGAGAGATTGAGAGGGATCAAGAATCCTAATTCTCGCTATTTGGAATGGATCCAATTCTATTGAGTCTGACTCATAGTGATCATTTCTCTTTAGCAAAGAAGGACCTTGGTTATCAAAGGATTGAACAACCGGGATCCATTTACT